TTCGACACACAACAAGTATGTGCAAAATTCCTTGTCGTGTGTCGAAGATCGGGAAGGCAAAAAATCCTCCCTAGAATCATTTGTTCCCCTCATTTTTTTTTTCGTTATATTCCGCGCTTAGTCGAGTATCTATCCGAATTTGATTCTCGAATAGAAGACTTTTGATACACTCTATCACTTTGAAATATACAAACTAGCATATGATATATGCTAATATCCAATCGAAATTAGAAAAAGTGAAAAGGTCAAATAGTCTTCTTCACAATCTTATATCTATTATTTATTATCTATTATAAGTAATAATCTAATACAAGTAATCCAAAACTTCTCATAGATGTAGAAGAAAAGTATAAACAAACAAAAAATCACCTTCTCATAATTTTTTTTATTGATAATACAAAATTGTCAAAGAATTGTTAACAAGAATTTTGTTCTTGTTACAAGCTTGATGTTGATAAATACACGAATCTAGAAATTCATTTCGGACAATTGAACCTTCTCGAACTGTTTCTTTTTAAGAACCAAAAAGATTTGTGCCAAAATAACAGATGCAAAGAAGAACAAAAGACCTTGTACGCGCAGTGGGTCTTGAAGTACTATTTCTGCGTCTCCCTGACCAAATCCACCCACATTAGGATTACTCGTTAATGGTTGATCAAGTTTGATAGATTCACCCTCTGAAACAAGAAGCTCTGGTCCTGGAGGGATAATATCAACGACTTCACGTCCATCCGAAGCATCCGCTATGTTTATTTCGTATCCGCCTTTTTCCTTTCGTACAATTTTCTTTACTATACCCGTTGCTGTGGCATTATAAACTGTATTATTACTCTTGCTTCCGTCAGGATAAATCTGGCCCCTTCCCCTGTTACCGCCCACGTATATCGGATATTTTAAGAAGTGGACATCTTTCTTAGTGGCAGGATCCGGGGAAAGAATAGGAAAGGTAATTTCACTATATTTTTGTCCAGGAACAGGACCTATCACAAGAATATTTTTTTTATTGGGGCGATAGCTCTGAAAATAAAGATTGCCTATCTTTTCTTTCATCCCTGGAGAAATACGATCGGGTGGGGCTAATTCAAATCCCTCAGGTAAAATAAGAACAGCCCCGACATTCAAACCTCCCTTTTTGCCGTTAGCAAGAACTTGTTTTAATTGCATATCATAAGGAATTCGAACAACTGCTTCAAATACAGTATCGGGAAGGACTGCTTGTGGAACCTCAATGTCCACGGGCTTATTAGCTAAATGACAATTGGCACATACAATACGTCCAGTCGCTTCTCGTGGATTTTCATAACCTTGCTGCGCGAAAACGGGATATGCATTCGAAATGGATGACCGAGTTAGTATATATATCACAAGCGATATGGAAATCGATCGAGTAATCTGTTCTTTTATCCAAGAAAGGGTATTTATAGTTTGCATAGTCCAATCGTTGATTCCGAAAATTTCTACAATAAATTGGGTAGGTTGCTAGTATAGTTCCCTATCCACGATTCTGCTATTTATTTTAACTGAAAACTGAATTTACTGAAATAATAGAATATTACTGGAATATGGGAGGAACTCCTCGTTTTAGATGGGTAGAAATATAAAGAGGAAAGAAAATTTTTAATGCTTTGATTTTGATAAAGTAACAAACATTCTAATTCGAAATTAGAATTGAATTTTTATGCGTATACCCTTTATTCTTCTTTTCAGTCATTCATTGAATGATAAATCACTACAAGCGATGGGGATACACGATTTAAATGACGAAAAATCCAATATTTCAAAATTGTATCTAGAATGACTGGAAACGTGGAAACAAGACCAGATATAATTTGATCGTTATGAGCAAATCCAAAATCTTTGTAGATAGAGCCAATCATTAGTTCCCAACCATGAGGCGAATGAAATCCGATACATAAATCAGTTAATAAAAGAATAGAAAAAGCTTTTATTGTGTCGCTTAAATTATATAGGAATTCCTGAACCCAAGAGTTAAGAAGAATAAGTTCTTTATTTCCCAGAATAGAATAACCGCTTAGAATAAGGAAACAGATTAAATTTGTCAAGAAGTGCAAAATCATATGAATACAATCCGCATTGTGCATCTTGATCAATTGAATCGTTTCATTGTGGATTCCGATACGAAGCTTTTGTATATGTGTTTTCGGGTATTCCTTTATCATTTCGTCCAACAAGTGTAGCTCCTCTAATTCGATGAATTTTTCTAGAAGATTTTTTTCTTGAATATCATTCAAAAAAGTTTCTGATTGCTTAGTGTTCCACCAATTAGTAACCCAAGATTCCAAACTTTTTTGAAATGATAGAGAGATCCACCAGGGTAAAAATACTATAGATACAAGATATAGAAAAGGAATAAATGTTTTCTTTTTTTCCATTTTTTTTTTTTCATCTATAAATTGTTAATGAATCCGTCGTGTTCGTCGACTTTATGCGATCTAATATTTCTATCAAATATGAATTCTATTCCAATGGATCGAATCCATAAATCTATTCTTTGTTTTTTGTGATTTGATAATTAGTCCTTGAATGGTGAAAAAATACAGAAATAGAAAAAGAGTCCACTTCGAATTCGAATGAAGAAATAATAAAAAAGGGGGGTGTTTCCGAATATTGCAATTGATAAAAATCTAAACAAAGCAATTCCTTCTTGTCGATGAATACGCGGCAGAACCACTTCATTTTTCAAAATACTTCAATTGGTACACGCAAAAAATAAGCCAATTCAGCAGCTTTTTGTTCAATTTCTCGTGGAGTCAAATTTTCATCAGTACGAGTCAAAGGAATAGCTCCCTGGCCTTTGATTTCCAGATAAAGGACACGACGAGTATAAATACCCTCCTTTAGTTCTATTCTAATAGATTGAATATCCTTTATAAGATATCGGAAGAAGATGCGACGATTTTTTCCAGGGAATCCCCAACGAAAAATACATACTATTCCTTCTTTTATATCGAATCGATCATAACCACTACCTACATTCCACAAAATTGTACACCACAAGTATGAGCTAATAAAGAGGCCCGCGATCCCATAGAAAGACATCACGATTCCTTGTGGAAAAAAAAGAATTTGCTGGGGGGGAAATAAAGATATCAAATTCCTACCAAGATAGCTGGAAATTCCAACCAATAAGAATCCTAATGAACCAAAAAAAAGAATAAAGGCCCAGCAGAAATTACTGATTTTTCGAGATCCCCCTATAAGTTCTATCCATATACGTTCTGATCGCCAATTCATACTAGATCTGGTTACATTTAATTTGAATTGAAAGAATACCTCAAATGAATTGTACTTTCCTTACTCTGTCTTGTTTCCGATGGAACTCTCATCAACTAGTCCTATTCTGATGTCGTATTTGTTTCACTTTTATTTAATATTTAAATTAAATATCTAACTATTTATTTCTATTTTTAGTTAGATCAAAATAATAATATCTACCCCTATGTCGTCATTTTTCCACATACATAAGGGCTCTTGCATTTATATTCGTAAGAAATCACGTGGTACACCATTCTGCTAAATAGATATCTGTGTTATGATTCACTTGAAAAATGAGATTTGAATCAGAAGATCTAAACAATCTTATTTTTTTGAACATGAAGAAATAAAGAAGCCATTGCAATTGCCGGAAATACTAGGCCTACCAAAGGCACAAAAATAGAGGGAAAGTTCATAGTTGTTACCTCGATTTACTAGAAATTTTAATTGTGTTCTATTTTTTTTTGTTATTATGTTATTATATTAATTAATTAATTAGAATTCTAATTCTATAGAATAAGTATAGTATAGAAAGTATATAATAAGTACAAAGAATGTAGAACTATTGCTTTCTGTTTCTAAATAGAATATATGATAATCGACTTTATTTTTTTATTATTCTATTATTTTTTCTTTTGCTTCTACTAATTACTAAATTCTCTAAAATGGAGGGTTTCTTAGAAATGAAATTCAATTTCCAATTGATTCGTTAGAGTCTGATACAAGAGGTATTCTTAATAAAGATTCACAGAAAATATCGAAAGAACCAAAAAAAGCTATTTAAAAATTCTTTTTTTATTCCAAAATTAGGATATCGCCAACCAAAAACCACCATTCTTCCGGTTTTGACTTTGCTTTGATTCCGATTCCAATAAAAAAAAACAAATATTTTTTGACACAAATACAAATAAAATAATTGACTTTAATCCTCAATTTTATTTTGATTCAAAGGAAAAAAGGTATGCAGCTGAAATAATTCACTTAGAACGCCTTTTAAAAGGTTACGTGGTACGATTGGATCAAATAAACCTTTATGAAATAAAGCTTCGGCTTCTTGTGAACCTTCAGGTACTGGCTTATTCAATGTTTGTTCAATTACTCTTTTACCCGCAAATGCAATGTAGGCATTAGGTTCGGCAATAATGATATCCCCCAACATACCAAAACTGGCTGTCACCCCACCGGTAGTAGGAGATGTAAGGATTGATACATATAATAACTTTTTATTTGATTGATAATCATATAAAACAGACGAGACTTTAGCCATTTGCATTAAGCTCAAACTTCCTTCTTGCATACGTGCCCCTCCGGAAGCACATACTATAATAAGGGGTAGGGATTTATTGGCAGCATATTCAACCAACCGGGTGATTTTTTCACCTACTACAGATCCCATACTACCTGCCAGAAACTCAAAATCCATAACCCCAATTGCTACAGGAATACCGTTTAGTTGACCTATACCCGTTTGAACAGCTTCAGTTAAACCTGTCTTTTTTTGATAAGAATCAATACGCTCTTTATAAACTTCCTCCTCCGACTGAAATTCAATAGGATCCGTAGCGACCATATCTTCATCCATAGGATTCCAAGTACCCGGATCAATCAGAAGTTCGATTCTATCTGAACTACTCATTTTCAAATAATATCCACATTGTTCACAAATACCCATTTTTGACTTAAGCAATTTCTTATAATTTAATGCATAACAATCTTCGCATTGA